ATGAATTAAGGAAGAAAGGATATGAGTCTACCGCTTACAAGAAAAGATCTCATGATAGTAAATATGGGCCCTCAACACCCATCAATGCATGGTGTTCTTCGACTGATCGTTACTCTCGATGGTGAAGATGTTATTGATTGTGAACCCATATTAGGCTATTTACACAGAGGAATGGAAAAAATCGCGGAAAACCGAAAAAAAAGAATATAGTAGAGGAGGAAGATATAGAAATGGTAGAAGAGGATAGGAAGGGAAAGGGGATAGGATAGTTATCAAGATACTCCCAAATTCCTTAAGTTAAGAAAGAAAAAAGAATAAAAACATGGATACATAACATAAAAAAAAGAATAAATAAGACGAGATTCGCCCTCCTCCTACATATTTAATTTCTTCTCCTATACAAAAACTAAAAAGACCCACCCCATTGATAATTCCATCAATGATACCCTTATCGAAAAACTCCGTTAGTTCGGTTAATCCTCTTATACCAAGGATAAAGACCCTAGTATAGAAAATATCTATATAACCACGATTATATGACCAACTGTATATCTTTTTTTTTACTTGATCGAAAAAGCACTTTTTCAGATTTTCCTTGTAAAAGGAATTTATGAAATCCAAATTCTGAAAAAAAGAATAAGCAGATCCATATAAGATATATGCTATAAATAAACCGAAGATAGCTAGACTTACAGAAGAAATAGCATTAGTAATAAATTCATATGAATTTATAGAAGAATTAGAACTTTCCTGAGTCAAGTTTATTGAGGGAGTTAACCACTTTGATAATAGGCTTAACTCTGCTATTCCATTATCCATTGCTCCATTATCAAAAGAGATTCCTATAAATCCAATGAATAAAGTAAAAAGAAGTAATATAAGAAGAGGAAATAACATAGTATTTCCTGTTTCATGCGGATAGGCAAAAGTTTTTTTAGCCCCAAAGGATGTACTAAAGCATCCTATCTGATTTCTTGTATTACCTTGAATTTTTTGTCTATTTTGCGAAAAAAAAGAAACTCGACTCTTTCTTGTTGATAAAATGAAATCCCTGTTAACTCCTTTCGGTATCTTTTTTCCCCATAAGGATATTGAATACAAGGAATTCTCATTAGTGGTACTGTAATTTTGAAAATGAACTCGCAAATACCCATCAAATGTAAGTAAATATATCCTAAACATATAAAAGGCAGTTAATCCTGCAGTAAAAGAGGCTATTATTCCAAAAAAGGGTGAATATAACCAACTATTACTAAGAATCTCATCTTTGGACCAAAAGCAAGCAAGAGGTGGAATACCACAAAGAGAAAGTGTACCCCATAAAAAAGTGGTTCTTGTAATTGGAATGTATTTTCTTAAACCGCCCATAAGAACCATATTCTGACTTTTATCTGGTGAATATCCAACAAGAGGTTCCATTGAATGAATAACGGATCCAGATCCCAAGAACAATAAAGCTTTAGAATAAGCATGAGTGATCAAATGAAATAAAGCAGCTTGATAAGAACCTATACCTAGAGCTAACATCATATAACCCAATTGAGACATTGTAGAATAGGCTAAGCTTCTTTTAATATCTCTCTGAGCAAGAGCTAAAGTAGCTCCTAAGAAGAGTGTTAGCGTACCTACTAAAGAAATTAAAGTCATTATCAAAGGTAGAGATATGAAAAGAGGAAAAAGCCGAGCTAGAAGAAAAATCCCCGCAGCAACCATAGTTGCTGCGTGTATAAGAGCCGAAATGGGAGTGGGTCCTTCCATAGCATCGGGTAACCATACGTGAAGAGGGAATTGTGCGGATTTCGCAACTGCACCAAGAAATAATAAAAAAGCACACAAAGTAGTAAGTAAAGAGTTAATTCCATTATTAGGAATCCAGTTATTAGCTATTTTGAACAAATCCCTAAACTCTAAACTACCAGTTATCCAAAAAAAACCTAAAATTCCTAATAATAAACCAAAATCCCCTACACGATTAGTTACAAAAGCTTTTTGACAAGCACTCGCTGCAATTGGTCGTGTAAACCAAAAGCCTATCAATAAATAGGAACACATTCCCACGAGTTCCCAAAAAAAATAAATTTGTATCAAATTGGAGCTAGTAACCAATCCCAACATAGAAGTAGTGAAAAAACTTATATAAACAAAAAATCTCAAATATCCTTCATCGTGAGACATATAACCATCACTATAAATAAGAACTAGGATTCCTACAGTAGTAATTAGTATTAACATAATAGAAGTAAGTGGGTCAATTAAGTATCCAAATTCTAAGGAAAAATCATTATTGACGGTCCAAGACCATAGATATTGATAGATGGAACTTCCATTTATTTGTTGAATAGACAGTTGAATTGAGAATACCATAGCTATACTTAAGAATAAAACACTAGGAAAAGCCCATATGCGACGAAGATTTTTTGTTGCTGTAGGAATAAAAATAAGGCCAAACCCGATTGACATAATAACTGGAAGTGGGAGAAGAGGGATTACCCATGCATATTGATATGTATGTTCCATAAGAAAAGAAATTGAAATTTTTACTTGAATTTTTCTATAAAATAGAATAGTTTCCGATTCACCAAACCAATTCTTATCTCTTTCTGAAGGAATAAATAAAAAGAATAAGCAAAAATACTGGAATTCTTCATTTTTGCTTATCTCAATGAGCAAAAATGAAGAATGGGTTTAATTGGTTAAATTTAAAAAGTTAATAAAATAACTTCGTTACCTAGTTATTACCTAAATCCTAGTTATTACCTAAATAAGGCTATTTATTAAAATAAAAATTATTAAAATAAAAAAAAAGGTTGCATTTTTTTACTTTCCATTTGATATTTCCTTAAAACAAAGATGAAGCAGCTCTCTTGCTTCGTAACTTATTAATTGAATTCCAATAAAAAGAAAACCCATGTCTATAAGAAATTAGCAAATAGTCGTTACTTCATATAGAACTGAAATCCTAATTACTATAATTATCTAAGTTTTAGAATGCCTTGTTTAAGAGACTCAGTATAAGTATTTTTTTGTTTTTATTGTAATTCCATTACGGAATTCCATTCTGAACTTAATTAACTATTTGAATTTTCCCTTCTTTTTATCCACTTGTCTGATATAAGGGATAGGCTTCCATACCATAACCATATATCTATATATGGAGTATACTTGATATATAAATATCTATAAAATAGATTTAAACGGGAAACCTTTCTATATATTCTATATTATTAAAACAAAGTATAAAAGATATACTATATACGATAATAGGATATGAAATACGATAATAGGATATGAAAAAAAATTCTTGTCTTATCCAGATTAGAAAAAATTTAAGTAAAAAATAATTTATAATTTCAGTATCTTTCAATATCTAAGTATAAATACCAAGAAAAAGAAGAAAGAAGGATTTATTTGCGGCATATAGATGTCTTTCACATACAACTAGAAAAAAGTAATTTCCTTTTTGAATGGCAGTTCCAAAAAAACGTACTTCAATGTCAAAAAAGCGTATTCATAAAAATATTTGGAAGAAAAAGACTTATTTTTCCATAGTACACGCTTATTCTTTAGCAAAATCAAAATCATTTTCCAGCGGCAATGAGTATCCAAAACCAAAGGGTTTTTCTGAGCAACAAACAAACAAATAATAAGGTTTTGTAATAATCTTAATTGCTCTATCAAAAAAATAATTCCAATTATTTAATATGAATAATTTGGATTAATTAATTAATTCATTAATTAATGTACTTTTATGTGTCAAATTACTCAACACAATATTCTTAGAACAAACCCCTCTGATATCCACTATATGGAATAAAAGTTTTGGTATACTGTGTGCTAAGTATTCTTTTCCTATCAATGATCAATGAACTTTTCATAATACAATTCTCATAATCAAATATGAGAATTGTATTATGAAAAGTGGAGTATTATTGCAATAGGACTTATCACTTCCATCTATTTTCTCCAAAATAATTGGTTTAAGGTTAGTAAATCCTATTAATAAGAGCATAAATACTTTCATTCTATAAATTTTTCAAAAATCCAAAAAGCCTTTTCTATTTATCCTATTTATCCATTTCAATTTCATCATTAAATAGAAACAAACCTTTTTATATTTTGTCCATTTTTTTTTTTCTAATTTTGCAAATTTGCAAATTAGAAAAAAAAACTAATTAGAAAAAAAAAATTAGTTCTATATTGAAACTTATAAAAGAGGAGTTCCAACTCTTTCAAGCAGTGTTTCCATTAGGAAAAGCTAGAGTTTATTGTAAAAAAAATAGGAATGATACTACTAAACGAAGTCCATTTTAATTAAGACTCTAATGTTCCTAAATTTTATGGACTTTCCCAATCTCGACGATTCGCTAAATAATAGCTATTATTCTTTTAAATAGCTATTATTCTTTTAAGTTACCTATTATTTAAAATTAGCCGCCATGGTGAAATTGGTAGACACGCTGCTCTTAGGAAGCAGTGCTGAAGCATCTCGGTTCGAATCCGAGTGGCGGCATTCTCGAAAAAGAATACAATAGATTAGAAAATGGATTCAATTCTAAATTTACCATTTTGTAATGGGACCTTTCCCTTATGCTATTTGCAACTTTAGAACATATATTAACTCATATCTCCTTCTCAACCATTTCCATTGTAATTACGATTCATTTGATAACCTTATTAGTTCGTGAACTTGGGGAATTACGTGATTCGTCAGAAAAAGGAATGATAGTTACTTTTTTCTCTATAACAGGATTCTTAGTTTCTCGCTGGGCTTCTTCGGGACATTTTCCATTAAGTAATTTATATGAGTCGTTGATCTTTCTTTCATGGGCTCTGTATATTCTTCATACCATTCCTAAGATACAGAACTCTAAAAATGATTTAAGCACAATAACTACGCCAAGTACTATTTTAACGCAGGGCTTTGCCACATCGGGTCTTTTAACTGAAATGCATCAATCCACAATACTAGTACCTGCTCTCCAATCTCAGTGGTTAATGATGCATGTCAGTATGATGTTACTAAGCTATGCAACTCTTTTGTGCGGATCCTTATTATCTGCCGCTATTCTAATCATTAGATTTCAAAATAATTTCCATTTCTTTTCTCAAAATAAAAAGAATAAAAATGTTTTAAATAAAACATTTTTATTTAGTGATTTCTATGCAAAAGGAAGTGCTTTAAAAAGCACCTCTGTTCTTTCATTCCCAAATTATTACAAATATCAATTAACGGAGCGTTTGGATTCTTGGAGTTATCGTGTCATTAGTCTAGGATTTACTCTTTTAACCATAGGTATTCTTTGTGGAGCAGTATGGGCTAATGAGGCGTGGGGATCCTATTGGAATTGGGATCCTAAGGAAACTTGGGCATTTATTACTTGGACCATATTTGCAATTTATTTACATAGTAGAACAAATAAAAATTGGAAGGGTACGAATTCCGCACTTGTAGCTTCGATAGGATTTCTTATAATTTGGATCTGCTATTTTGGTATCAATCTATTAGGAATAGGTTTACATAGTTATGGTTCGTTTATATTAACACCTAAATGATTACATAAAATAAAACCTTCATTTCATGAAGGTGTTTTACTTTTTTGTTTTATTTGAGAACCCCTTGAACGCCTTCTCAAAGGGTTCTCAAAAATGCAAGTATAGATCTAATTAGACTTCTGCATTAATAGAGCGGACTTTTTACTTTACTTGTGCATTAATAGAGTGGACTAGTAAAAAAACCTATTTAGGATAATAATTGGATAAGAGAGCCTCTACCCTGTCAACGGATAGGGAGAGAACAAAATCTGGATAAATACCAATTCCTATTACTGGTAAAAAGATACAAATTAAAATAAAGAGTTCTCGTGGTCCAGAATCCAAAAAATTTGTGTTTGGAACATTAAATAGCTTGTATCCATAGAACATCTGGCGTAACATAGATAATAAATAAATAGGAGTTAATATCATTCCTATTGCCATTAGAAAAGTAATTAGCATTTTTGGCATTAACATAAATTTGGGACTAGTAATTAGTCCAAAAAAAACTACTAATTCTGCGACAAAACCACTCATTCCAGGTAAAGCAAGAGAAGCCATAGAAAAGCTACTAAACATAGTAAAAATTTTTGGCATTGGGATAGATATTCCCCCCAGTTCTTCAAGATAAACAAGACGCATTCTATCAGAAGCCGTCCCTGCCAAGAAAAAAAGTGTAGCACCAATAAATCCATGGGATAATATTTGTAAAATAGCTCCATTGAGTCCGATGTTGGTTATGGAACCAATTCCTATAATTATGAAACCCATGTGAGATACAGAGGAATAGGCTATTCTTTTTTTGAAATTTCGTTGACCAAGAGAAGTTGAAGCTGCATAGATTATTTGGAACGCTCCTATTATTACTAACCAGGGCGAAAATAGATAATGAGCATGAGGTAACAATTCCATGTTGATCCGAATCAATCCATATGCTCCCATCTTTAATAAGATTCCCGCTAAAAGCATACATGTACTATAATGTGCTTCCCCGTGGGTATCTGGTAACCACGTATGTAGGGGTATAATCGGTAATTTTACAGCATAAGCAATAAGGAAGCCAAAATATAAAAGTATTTCCAAGGTTGTAGGGTATGATTGATTAATTAATCTTTCCAAATCTAATCCTGGTTCGTTGGAACCATATAAGCCCATACCCAGAACTCCGATTAAGAAAAAGATGGAACCGCCTGCAGTATACAAAATAAACTTTGTAGCTGAATATAGACGCCTCTTTCCCCCCCACATGGATAAAAGTAAGTAAACAGGAATTAATTCTAATTCCCACATGATAAAAAAAAGTAAAAGGTCTCGTGAAGAAAATAATCCTATTTGACCACTATACATTGCGAGCATAAGGAAATAGAATAATCGCGAATTCCGGGTAACTGGCCAAGCTGCTAAAGTAGCTAAAGTAGTGATAAATCCTGTCAATAAAATAGATCCTAATGAAAGTCCATCGATTCCCAATCGCCAGTGGAAATCGAAGATATCTATCCATTTATAATCCTCCTTTAATTGGATTAAGGGATCCTCCAGTTGGAAATGATAACAGAATGCATAAGTCATTAGAAGGAATTCTAATAAACAAATAGATATAGTATACCACCTAACTATTTTGTTTCCCCTATGAGGTAAAAAAAAAATTAATGAACCTGCAAATATCGGCAAAACAACAAGTATTGTTAACCAAGGAAAATAACTCATGATAAAGTGATAAAGACAAGATACGTTTTGACCAGAAAAGCCCGTGCTCGATTATTTCGAGCACAGGCTTTTTCGGTAAAGAGGAATCAGACGATTCGAATGAAATTTTTTGTAACGTATCAATAAGATAAAGCCATGCTACGGGTTGTTTCAGGCCCTAAATAAACGCGGACACTTAAAAAATCTGTCGGGCAAGCGGATTCACATCTCTTACAACCCACACAATCTTCGGTTCTCGGCGCGGAAGCAATTTGCTTGGCTTTACATCCCTCCCAGGGTATCATTTCTAATACATCTGTTGGACAAGCTCGTACACATTGAGTGCATCCTATACATGTATCATAAATTTTTACGGAATGTGACATTGGATCTATAAATTGTTCTTTTCAACATAAAATTTTTCGATCTGGTAAAAAAAGAAATTAGTACTATATGAGTCATATGTATTGTAGACACCAGACGAAGCAATGGTTTATCCAAACTTCAAAAATAATAATCTATTTTTTAATCTGTTTGTGAGAAAGCGTGAAAAGAGCCAAGAGACTTGAATTTTGGACTTCAACAATAAGAATTATACTAATTGTACATATTAATTAGAATTAGCCAATAAATTGGCTATCGTGTTTTCAATATAAATTATTGCAATATTCAAATTGCAATATCAATGAATTAAAAAAATTCCTTTAAGTGAAAAAAAAATGTATATTTTCAAATAATACTAAGAAATAGAGTATGGATTTCTATTCATCTTAATATTCAATATAAATATATATATTATATGTGCCCCTTTGTTTAGAGGATTGTATGCCTTATCTTATTATTAAAAAGTCCAATTAGTCCATAATCTAATTATTCAATAAATTAGATTGATTGATACGAGTTGATTTCCTATTACGATGGATGGAAGAAAGAATGGATAGTCCAATAGCGGCCTCAGCAGCTGCAAGGGCTATCACAAAAATTGCGAAAATGTCTCCTTTTAATTGGCGACTATCAAATAGATCAGAAAATGTTACGAGATTTAGATTAATTGAATTTAGTATAAGTTCAAGACATATTAGAGCTCTAACCATGTTTCGGCTTGTGATCAATCCATATATACCAATCGAAAATAAATAGACACTTAAAAAAAGTACAAGCTCAAACATCATTAATTAACTCCTTATCAATCTCGATTCATTTCATTTCAATATGAGGACAAGAATTGAACCGATTCAATTAAATTCTAATAGAACAATTACACAACAAAAGAGAAAAGAAAGAAGGTATTTGTTGGCGGTAGATGGTTTTTACTAAATCAAAATTGTGATTCTTTAGTTATTTATTTTAAATTTTGAATTCTTATAATTTTTACTATTTCTAAGTTTTCTTATTGACGAGCCATAGTAATTGCACCTATTAAAGAAACTAGAAGAATTATGGAAATGAGTTCAAATGGAAGATAAAAATCGGTTGCTAAATGAATCCCAATTTGTTGAACATTATTTATGAGACCCTGTTCTACTATTTGGTTTGATCTTGTAGTCCAAAGAATTCCATACCATGATGTATCTGGGATAGTAGTCATTAGTGAAAAAACAATAGTTATACAAACGAGTGAAGTGAACCCATCTCCAATAGTCCAATAATTATTATCTTTAGACCATTCTGAGCCATTTATGAACATTACAGCGAATATGATCAAAATATTTATGGCTCCCACATAAATAAGAAGTTGTGCCACAGCGACAAAGTAGGAATTTAATAAAAAATAGAATAAGGATATGCAAACAAGAACTAATCCCAGCGAAAAGGCGGAATAAATGGGGTTGGTAAGTAATACTACTCCTAGACCCCCTAGTAGAAGAACAAATCCCGCAAATAGCATAAGAATCTCATGTATTGGCCCGGGTAAATCCATTATGGATAAAAAGAAATTAAAATAGTTTAAAATTTTTCATGAACTGACTAAAACTAAAGGATTTAAGGAAGGAAAAAGGGATTAGGATATTTTTTTTTTGTATAAGCTGTATAGTTATAAATTATATCACGAAAATATAGTATGATTTTAAATAATAAAAAAATTACAATAACAATAAGCAGTAGTTATTTTTTTTTTTTATTTATAGTTAGCAAAGGATTATTATTATTATATTTATATATATTTTTATAATAAAAAGAAAAAATACAAGTTTAGTAATAAGTAATCGTTCTTGAATTCGAAGATTTATCTTCATCCATTTTCCTTTCAGTCGAATTCCTAATTGTTTGAATTGTGTAATCTTCCATTATGGAGATTGGTAACCGACTTAAAGCTATTTGATTGTAATTCAATTCATGACGATCATAAGTAGAAAGTTCATATTCTTCAGTCATTGATAAACAGTTTGTCGGACAGTACTCAACACAATTGCCACAAAATATACAAACTCCGAAATCAATGCTATAATTAAGCAATTGTTTCCTTTTAATATCCTTTTCAAATCTCCAATCTACAATGGGTAGATCTATCGGACATACCCGAACACATACTTCACAAGCAATACATTTATCAAATTCAAAGTGTATTCGCCCCCGGAAACGATCCGGTGTAATTGATTTTTCATAAGGGTAATGAATCGTTATAGGTAAACGATTTGTGTGGGATAAGGTAGTTAGAAAACTTTGACCAATGTACCTTGTAGCACGTATTGTTTGTTCACCATAACTCATGAACCCAGTTACCATAGGGAACATATTCATTCTAAAATATCTATGAAAAAGATATATTTCTTTCTCTTGTTTGAGAGAGCCTTTGTGTTGAAAATATTCTTACTGTTATTGTATTATCTTATTTATAGCGAAACAAGTTGGGAAGAGGTTGTTAATAAGAGATTGCCCAGGGAAATAGGTAAAAGAAATTTCCATCCAAGATTTAATAACTGATCCATTCTCATCCTGGGTAAAGTCCATCTTATTGTTATAGAAATGAAGATAAATAAATAAGCTTTAGTTAATGTAATAAAGATACCTATTGTAATTTCCAAAATTTCAACTGCGTTATTCATTTGGAAAAAATCAAAAAAGGATATATAGGGAATAGAAAAATTCCACCCACCTAAGTAGAGAACTGTTACAAATAAAGAGGAAACTAATAAATTTAGGTAAGAAACAAGATAAAATAAAGCATATTTTATACCGGAATATTCGGTTTGATAACCTGCTACTAATTCTTCCTCTGCTTCTGGTAAATCAAAGGGCAATCTTTCACATTCTGCCAAAGAAGAAATTAGAAAAACCAGAAAACCTATAGGCTGCCGCCAAATGTTCCATCCAAAAAAACCATATTTAGACTGTGCTTCAACTATATCAACTGTACTTGAACTGTTAGATAATCATAGTCGATGATAACATCACAGTTCCCACCGCTACTCCAAAACCGTACATGAAACCTTAGCTTCATACGGCTTCTCTATGATCAGAAAAAATAGAGGATTGTTTCATTTCATTATTAGCCCCAGGGCGTAGATAGAATTAGGTAAAATAAAATATATAAAATATATTGGAAAGTCCTAAATTAGACCAAAGGAATTCCGTCTGCTAGAATAAGAAATAGCGCTTCCGAATTGATCTCATCCTTTATAATATAATAATTTTTTTCTTTGTTCAGTAATAACTTAATCTTGGAATAAAACACTTGTTATACAAATTAAATTAATAAATGAAAAGATTTGGACATTAGTTCATGAGGAATTCTGTATGAATATGGATAGAGGAAGGAAATAATTCCAATTTTTTTGTATTGCACTCCATATCTTTTGTCCTACTCTTCTTTCCCTGGGTAGGGGAGGGGGTATTTAAAAAGAAAAAAGGGATAAAGGGTTAATTCGTTCTTTATAGCCATTTCCTTAACAAGTGAATAGGAACATACTCTGGATCGGAATCTGAAGAAAGTACTACTTGATAATTTCCACTAATTTCAAGTCCTTATTATGATTCCTTTTCTGGGGAAAAATCTCTAATGTCTTAGATTCCCCATTACTAATCCTTTATGTACTTTAGTGTTCCTAACCCTTCACTAACTTTTGATGGATTCTTCTTATGATTATAAGTTATAGTAATAACTAGAAATATTCTAGTAATGGAATTCCGTATCGCGAATCCTTTATTCTTGCCCGCTTCAAGATATGATGATTAATTAAATAAAAAAAAAATCAACCTTGGGATAAAGAGTTTACACTGCTTATGTTTACTTCAACTTTTTCTTGTACGTAGGAAATGAGATTTTTTCTTTTTACTACAAATTTAGAAGCTGTTTTGTTTCACTCATATAGCTATCTAGGTTAACTTATCAACCCGAATACAGAATAAGAAAAGGAAGATAAATAGTTAATGGATTTTAGAGGAAAAAGATCCTATTTTAACGAATCACACGTAGAGATATTGCTAGCACACAAAAAGTTAATGGTATTTCATAACTAATGGATTGAGCAGCAGCTCGTAGACCGCCTGAAAAAGAATATTTATTATTTGAACTATATCCTGCCATAAGAAGACCAATAGGAGCAATACTTGAAATGGCAATCCATAAAAAAACACCAATACTAAGATCAGCTAAAACAAAATGATCTCCCAAAGGGATAACTAAAAAACTTAATAAAATGGATATGACTGCTATAGAGGGTCCAATGCTAAATAAAGGAATATCCCCTCGGGATGGTAAGATATCTTCTTTAAAAAGTAGCTTAGTCCCATCTGCTATAGCTTGAAGCAGTCCCAGGGGACCAGCATATTCAGGACCAATACGCTGTTGTATCGATGCAGATATTTCTCTTTCTAACCACACAATTACGAGTACCTCTATTGTTATTCCCAAAAGGAGGCTAAAAATGGGTAGAATCAATATGAGTTCATAGACTTCTTTTAATAATTCCAATTTCGAAAAAGAATTGATAGTTTCTACTTCTACCCTATCTATTATCATTTCAACGATCAACTTCCCCCATAATGATATCTATACTACCTAATATCGTCATGATATCAGCCAATTTCATTTTTTTAACTAGCTGAGGAAGAATTTGTAAATTAATAAAACCGGGTGGACGAATTTTCCATCTCCAGGGGAAAAGGCTATCATCTCCTACTAGATAAATTCCTAATTCACCTTTTGGGGCTTCCACTCTTACATAAAGCTCTTGCTTTGACAATTCAAAATTGGGTGAAGGTTTTTTACCAAGAAATTTATATTCAAAATCATTCCATTCGGAATTCTTTGCTTTCTTAAAGCGTCGGACTTCTAAATTTTCATAAGGTCCTCCAGGAATTTTTTCTACAGCTTGTTGAATTATTTTGATGGATTCTCTCATTTCACTGATTCGTACTAAATAGCGAGCTAATGAATCCCCTTCTTTTTGCCATTGGACTTTCCAATCAAATTGGTTGTAACACTCATAAAGATCTACTTTACGAAGATCCCATTGTATTCCAGAAGCTCGTAACATCGGTCCCGATAAGCCCCAATTTACTGCTTCTTCTCCACTAATCAAACCTACTCCCTCAACTCGCTCCAAAAAAATAGGATTCTGTGTAATAAGTTGTTGATATTCGACAATTCCACGTAAAAAATAATCACAAAAATCTAAACATTTATTGATCCATCCATAAGGTAGATCTGCGGCTACTCCTCCGATGCGAAAGTAATTGTGCATCATTCGCATACCTGTAGCAGCTTCAAATAGATCATATATCAATTCTCTCTCTCTAAAAATATAGAAAAAGGGAGTCTGTGCCCCTAGATCCGCCATAAAAGGCCCAAGCCATAACAAGTGAGAAGCTATACGGCTCAATTCTAACATAATTACCCTAATATAGCTGGCTCTTTGAGGTATTTGAATATTCTCTAAGAATTCTGGTGCATTTACCGTTATTGCTTCCGTAAACATAGTAGCTAAATAATCCCACCGTGTTACATAAGGTAAGTATTGTATAATCGTTCGGTTTTCCGCGATTTTTTCCATTCCTCTGTGTAAATAGCCTAATATGGGTTCACAATCAATAACATCTTCACCATCGAGAGTAACGATCAGTCGAAGAACACCATGCATTGATGGGTGTTGAGGGCCCATATTTACTATCATGAGATCTTTTCTTGTAAGCGGTAGACTCATATCCTTTCTTCCTTAATTCATTATTCCATGAAAATGGATTATTCCATGAATTCCTCAAAACGAGGCTCATCAAAATGTAAAATCTAAGACTACTATAAGACTACTAAGAAAATAAGAAAAAAATTAGAACGATTAAATTACTGCTCCCGAATATTCAACTGACTGATTAATTTCTTATAACGTACTCTATTTTTCTTTGCCAAATAAGCCAGCAAACGTCGACGTTTTCCCAAAAGTATTCGTAGACCTCTTTCCGATGAAAAATCTTTTTTGTGTAATTCCAAATGTGAAGCAAGTCTCCGTATCTTATTGGTGAAACTGAATACTTGAAATTCAACAGAACCCCTGTTTTCTTCTTTTTCTTCTTTAACCATAAATCCTAAAATTTTTCTACCTCCTTTCTTTTTCATATATTTTTCTGATCAGGAAAAATAAAAAATTATGTCAGTTATTTTGAAGCTATTCTAATCTCGTACACACAAAAATTTGCAATTATTCATCTACTGCTGGAATTTGGATTTATTTTATCGATGCAAATTGGATTTGGATAGAAGAGTACATTCTTTTATTTTAGATAGAAGAAACATTTCTTCTATCTAAAATATTAGAAAGAATTTTGCTGATTTTTTTTTATTTATTGCTATATCCAATTTATGGAATTGATACACCATTTAATTGATATCATTTAGCAAAATGAAACACAGCATATGCATCCATCTTTCGGCTCGAGAATTTCACGGGATAGAGATATGGTATAAGAAATAGGCTATTAAGTATAAGTAACTCTAAATGAATTGTGGATACATCTGTATCCTTAACATACTGAAACGATTGCCATTATTCGTATCAAACCAATAGCGATTCATACAAGCTAAATCTTCTAATCAACGGTGGGCCAATAATGAATTTTTTTGCATATGTATTAAGACGCTCGGCCTGATTTCGAAATTGTCCAGAGTTTTATATGTTGTTTTCATTGCAAAATGATGGGTCTCCTTCCGTAACTTTCCAATTACGAGTAAGAGAATTGAAAGACATGAAAATTGTCAATTCTCTACGGCGTCTAGGAGATAGATAGAATATTTTCAGGAACAAGAAAATCAGAAGAATCTTTCTCTCTATTCACTACCATTCCGCGTCTTCGACTTCTATTAGTTTCTTTTCTTCTTTAATGCAATAGCTATGATATAAGAATCCATTTCTCAAAGTAATGGAAACCATTCTCTTATAGGAAATGGTTCGAAAATCCCTATTCCACCTTTTCTTTTAGGTATCGTGAAAAGTGATACCTGTGAAGATCGTGCATTTCAGTCAAATTCGGATCCGTTTTTTGAGTCCATGATATAAAAAAATTGGGTGGATCCTCCACCCGGTTAGCTAAGAAAGAATAGATACAAAGGTGGATAATAGATCGATATGAAGATCATGAGCTGCCCCATAATGAAACCCCCAGTAGTCGCGAATATCTCCTTCTTCCCTAATCCAAGATTGGAAAAAGAAGATCTAAGAGGGACCTATGGAGAATGTGGTCAGAAATCCATAATAGAGTCCGAGCACAACGACCGAATTAATTATCCTCATCGAGAAACTTAGACTACTAAATAGAAAAGATTTGAAAATCATGGCATGGGTCTCC